TTTCCACCAAGAACGTTTTATGAAACTCTTTGACCCCCGAATTTGGAGTATCCTACTTTCACGTGATTCACGGGGTTCAACAAGCAATCGATATTTCACGATCAAAGGTGTAGTACTGCTTGTAGTAGCGGTCCTTATATCTCGTATTAACAATCGAAAGATGGTCGAAAGAAAAAATCTCTATTTGATGGGGCTTCTTCCTATACCTATTCTTCCTATACCTATGAATTCCATTGGACCCAGAAATGAGACATTGGAAGAATCTTTTTGGTCTTCCAATATCAATAGGTTGATTGTTTCGCTCCTGTATCTTCCAAAAGGGAAAAAGATTTCTGAGAGTTGTTTCATGGATCCGCAAGAGAGTACTTGGGTTCTCCCAATAAATAAAAAGTGTATCATGCCTGAATCTAACCGGAGTTCGCGGTGGTGGAGGAACCGGATCGGAAAAAAGAGGGATTCGAGTTGTAAGATATCTAATGAAACCGTAGCTGGAATTGAGATCTCATTCAAAGAGAAAGATAGCAAATATCTGGAGTTTCTTTTTTTATCCTATACGGATGATCCGATCCGCAAGGACCATGATTGGGAATTGTTTGATCGTCTTTCTCCGAGGAAGAAGCGAAACATAATCAACTTGAATTCGGGACAGCTATTCGAAATCTTAGGGAAAGACTTGATTTGTTATCTCATGTCTGCTTTTCGTGAAAAAAGACCAATTGAAGGGGAGGTTTTCTTCAAACAACAAGGAGCTGAGGCAACTATTCAATCAAATGATATTGAGCATGTTTCCCATCTCTTCTCGAGAAACAAGTGGGGTATTTCTTTGCAAAATTGTGCTCAATTTCATATGTGGCAATTCCGCCAAGATCTCTTCGTTAGTTGGGGGAAGAATCAGCACGAATCGGATTTTTTGAGGAACGTATCGAGAGAGAATTTGATTTGGTTAGACAATGTGTGGTTGGTAAACAAGGATCGGTTTTTTAGCAAGGTACGGAATGTATTGTCAAATATTCAATATGATTCCACAAGATCTATTTTCGTTCAAGTAAGGGATTCTAGCCAATTGAAAGGATCTTCTGATCAATCCATAGATCATTTCGATTCCATTAGAAATGAGGATTCGGAATATCACACATTGATCGATCAAACAGAGATTCAGCAACTAAAAGAAAGATCGATTCTTTTGGATCCTTCCTTTCTTCAAACGGAACGAACAGAGATAGAATCAGATCGATTCCCGAAATGCCTTTTTGGATCTTCCTCAATGTCCCGGCTATTCACGGAACGTGAGAAGCAGATGAATGATCATCTGCTTCCGGAAGAAATCGAAGAATTTCTTGGGAATCCTACAAGATCAATTCGTTCTTTTTTCTCTGACAGATGGTCAGAACTTCATCTGGGTTCGAATCCTACTGAGAGGTCCACTAGAGATCAGAAATTTTTGAAGAAAAAACAAGATGTTTCTTTTGTCCCTTCCAGGCGATCGGAAAATAAAGAAATGGTTGATATATTCAAGATAATTACGTATTTACAAAATACCGCCTCAATTCATCCTATTTCATCAGATCCGGGATGTGATATGGTTCCGAAGGATGAACCGGATATGGACAGTTCCAATAAGATTTCATTCTTGAAAAAAAATCCATTTTTTGATTTATTTCATCTATTCCATGACCGGAACAAAGGGGGATACACGTTACACCACGATTTTGAATCAGAAGAGAGATTTCAAGAAATGGCAGATCTATTCACTCTATCAATAACCGAGCCGGATCTGGTGTATCATAGGGGATTTGCCTTTTCTATTGATTCCTACGGGTTGGATCAAAAAAAATTCTTGAATGAGGTATTCAACTCCAGGGATGAATCGAAAAAGAAATCTTTATTGGTTCTACCTCCTCTTTTTTATGAAGAGAATGAATCTTTTTATCGAAGGATCAGAAAAAAATCGGTCCGGATCTACTGCGGGAATGATTTGGAAGATCCAAAACTAAAAACAGCGGTATTTGCTAGCAACAACATAATGGAGGCAGTCAATCAATATAGATTGATCCGAAATCTGATTCAAATCCAATATAGCACCTATGGGTACATAAGAAATGTATCGAATCGATTCTTTTTAATGAATAGATCCGATCGCAACTTCGAATATGGAATTCAAAGGGATCGAATAGGAAATGATACTCTGAATCATATAACTATAATGAAATATACGATCAACCAACATTTATCGAATTTGAAAAAGAGTCAGAAGAAATGGTTTGATCCTCTTATTTCTCGAACCGAGAGATCCATGAATCGGGATCCTGATGCATATAGATACAAATGTTCCAATGGGAGCAAGAATTTCCAGGAACATTTGGAACATTTCGTTTCTGAACAGAAGAACCGTTTTCAAGTAGTGTTCAATCGATTACGTATTAATCAATATTCGATTGATTGGTCCGAGGCTATCGACAAACAAGATTTGTCTAAGTCACTTCCTCTCTTTTTGTCCAAG